ATAAGAAGACTTTTTACGAAAAAACAGGAATAGATATTCGCATTCATATACATAAGAATTATGTAGGAACCAAAAGAATCTTTTCTTTATTTTTGAAAAGACGTGAATGGATTTCTTTGAAGTAATTAGACTATTCAAATTATGATATTCGTGAAAAAAAAATCGCAATAAATGCAAAGAAGGAACATCTTTGATCCAGCATTGAAGGATTTGAACCAAGATTTCCAGATGGAGGGGATGGGGTATTAGTAGATCTGACACATAATTTAAATGCGAGAATTTATCCTCTAAAAAGGGAAATATTGAATGAATAGATCGTAAATTCTGAGATTTCGGTATTTTTTTTTCTTCAAGGGAAGATACTAATCGCGACGAGAATGGAATTTCCAGAATGACTCCAAAACCTTCTGATACCATTTGAGAATAAAAATGAGAAGAAAAAGAATTCTTGTGACCCCAAAATCCATTTTGGTTAGAATCAGTCAACGAAGAAATCAAAGATTTCTGTTGATACATTCGAGTAATTAAACGTTTCACAAGTACTAAACTAGATTTATTGTCATAACCACTAATTTCCACAGGTTCGTAAAAAATCAAACTATTTAAGATATGATCATGAGCAAGTGAGTAAATAGACTCCTTCAGGAGTAGCGGATATAGGAAGTTTTGTTGCCGAAATCTATCTTTTTTCAATCTAAATATCCTTGTAATTCTGCCATTTACATAGATTTCTACTGGAACCAAAAGAGGGAGGCACTTTTTGTGTTATGAAATGATACATGATACATAGTGCAATATGGCCAGAACGGCGTATGTGTATTAGTATATTGTTTATCTTTATCTTATACTAAACTCCTATAACTAGAATAGAATTCTAAGAAGTAAAAGATTATATAAAAGTAAGAACAAATAAAGAATATATACCCCGGAGACAGAGAGCCCAATCTACAGATCTTTTTCCTTTCCCTTTCTATACAATTTGGTTTTCTTTTCCTTGTTAATATAACTAGAATAACAATAAAAAAAATAAGGAAAGGTGTAAAAATCTTTTATTTTCGCACCTTGATCACTCTTTTGACTTTGGAAAAGATATTCTTTTTTTTTATCACTATACTATTTCTTCTACACATCCGTCTCCAATCCATAATAAAGAATAATTAGGATTAATAAAAAAAAGAATCAATGGTCCCCTCACAATTCACAAGAGAACCTTTTCCCACATAAGGCACTAATCTATTTTTAACGTCTAATTAGTAATTTGATCGGGTAATCATTCAAATTAAGAAGGGAAGCTCGTTGCTTTTTTGTCTTACTCGAATTGGAGCCATAAGGCTCTATCCATTTATTCACTAGACCCGCCTATCAAATACTTTACTGAACTTCAAAATTTTTAGAAAAAGAAAAATTCTTATGTTCGTTCTATTATGAGTACTAGATTTCTTCTTTTTCTATGATTCTATTATTCTTTTGTCTATTTTTCTATTCTTTTTACGACATGCTTTTTTTTCCATTCATTACCTTTCAGGATCAGTCGCGGTCTTATAAACTCTACCAATAGTCTAGACGAATTCCTTCATCCAAATGCGTAAAAGATCATAGTCGCAATTAAAAGCCGAGTACTCTACCATTGAGTTAGCAACCCGGATCAATATGAAGTGTAGATATGATCAAAATAAAAAAAAAAAAAAAAAAGAAATTCAGCAAACCCATCCATTTTACTAAAGTCAAGGAAAGAGCCAATATGGAGTGAGGAGAAAAAGATCTATTTATCTACGATCAAATTATATTTGTTCGAGACGCCGTTGTCAATATGAATGGACTTTTTCAAAAACAAATTTCAATAAATTCGAAATTATATAGAAATTTGTGTTGGATTAGCACAACATAAAAACATAAAGAAGAAATAATAAATTGGAGCAGAAAAAAAAATAAGGAATAAGGTAGAGATAGAAAAAAATATCGAATTTTTTTAATCAAAAAAAAAGGTACAATACAAATACAAGAAAAAAGATTACCCCCCTTGTTGGGGGGTTCCACAACAAGAAGCAAGAAAAAAAATAAGAATAAGATAAGTATGAATAGAACAAGAAAAGAACAAACTTTGAATAAAGAATTACACAAAGATAGGTACTAGTTACACTACCTTTTTTTATTCATGACTCTAGTTTTTTCTTTCTTTTTTATCAAAAGAAACTCAAAATTCTTTAAAGAATTCTGCCTTCCTTAAAATATCATGAACAGTTCCTGTGGGTTGAGCACCTTTTTCAAGGAAATATAAAATAGCAGGAACATTTAAATAAGTTTGATTCTTTATCGGATCATAGAAACCTACTTTTCGAAGATCTCTTCCTTCTCTTCGGGATCGAACATCAATTGCAACGATTCGATAGATGGCTCATTGGGATAGATGTAAATAAAAGATGCCCCCCTAGAAACGTATAGGAGGTTTTCTCCTCATACGGCTCAAGAAAAAATGATTCTAATTTCTAGAATTTCTGTTTCTATCTATCTATATAGATAGAAATAAAAAGAGAAATGTATCCATAAAGAATTAGACTGTAATTTGAGCCTTTTTTCCTTACAGAAAAAAGAAATATTATTCGTACTCCTAACTCAAGTTGGATAGTTTTAAAAGAGTTTGAAAGGAAATCCTTAGAATTTCTTGAGCTGTCTCTAACCTCTTTTTTTGTCTCCTTTCGGATCTATTTTTTTACTCATTCTGATCCAATTGTTGAGACAAGTGAAAATAGTGTTTCCTTGTTCCGGAATTCGTTGTCTTTGCTTTGCGCTTTGTGAAATCATTGGGTTTAGACATTACTTCGGTGATCCTTGCTCCTTTTCAAAAAGGCAGCAACATACCTTTTGTTTTTTGTTCTTTCTATGGAAAAAGGGAAAAATCATACGAAAGATTGATTCCTTTGTGATACACTCTTGATCAAAACAGTTTTAAAATTTCGACAAATTTGACTTTTTTTATTTCAAACTTGTTCAAATTCGAACCTCTCCATTTATCTATATTTTAGATATTGATGATATATTTACAAAGTTGGTCTAACTTATTGATTGTCACTAACCCTAGATTATTCCCCCAAGAAATGAATCAATCATTTTTGCTCGAGCTCCATCATATGTTATACCATTATATAGCATTAGTCTTTTTATTTCGATTTAGCAACCCAAGACAAATGAAATTAGGTTCCTAGCAGAACAAACTATGTCGAGACAAGAGCATCTTCATTCGTATAGAAAATGGTGGATGTCAAAATCCACAGCCAATCATGTCCTTCAAGTCGCACGTTGCTTTCTACCACATCGTTTCAAACGAAGTTTTACCATAACATCCCTCTAATTTTATTGGAATTTGGAACCGTATGCAATTGATTCAATATGGAATCATGAATAGTCATTGGCTGAACCGATACATCATAATCCACACTTATCTATCTATCAATAGATAAATGTTTATCCGGAAAGTATTTCACTTAATTTAACCCCATATTTTCTCATATGAAGAAAATAACATGAAAAAAAAATCAGTTTTAAGCAAACTTATTTACATCTTCAACAGATCTTTCGGGATTGTCCATCATAAAAATCCCTCTAAAAAAAAAAAAAATTAGAAACCTCAAAAAAAGCCTTTGACTTTACTTTCATTCAAACGAAAAATAAATCCCCCATGAATGGATAAAAATTTTATCCACTTTAACTAAATAATATACTAAACTAAATGTAATAATTATGTATTTCTATATAGAATATTTAGAATAGATATAGAAAATATTTCTGAAAATTATATGAAATTAATCTATTCTAATATGAATATTCTGAATATTTTCATATTTTTTATTTATGAATTAGTATTTGATGATTCTAATGATTATGTATTATGATTAGAATATTATGATTTACGTATTATTTACCATCTTCAATTTAATCTGATTTTCATTTAAAACAGAGAGATGGTTTGAGAATTTCTTTGTTTTCATTATTATGGAGTAAAATAAGTCTCGTGTAAGGTAAGATCAAAGAGAAAATAAGAATCCGAGGAGTCTGATCTTTTCGTATTAATCTCCATCATCTCAAACAAAAAATTGTTAATGAAAGTCATCATGAATATTTAAGAATCAAATACTTTAGTAAAAAAAAAGATATGATTCTAAGAATGATTCTTAGAATTAAGATTGATAACATTGTATCCAACATTAAACAGAAAATTGTTTAATGAAATTTTAAATTTCAATAGAGAAGAATCTTTCGTTTCTGATGGAAACGATCTGGGACGGAAGGATTCGAACCTCCGAGTAACGGGACCAAAACCCGTTGCCTTACCGCTTGGCCACGCCCCATTTTGATTTTGTATAAGAAAAACTAAGCTAAATATTGGTTATTCGTCAATAACCAACCAAAAGAAATATAGGACATGTTGTCACTAGGATTCAACACAATAGATATAGAATCAAAAAGATTCATTGATCATTACATCGAATTCAATTAAGATATTGTATGAAAATAGAATTCCTTGTATTCTCATTTGATTGGAGAATGTAAGGAAGGATTCTTGATGGGGGAGAAGTCAAAGAAAAAGAAGAATTTCTTTCTTTTATCCGCCTTTTTCTTTTTAAATTTTCCCTCAGAAAAACAACTCAATCCAATATGATAATTTATTATCATTTTAATTGAATTTTAATCTTTAAGAACAAAAAAATGTTTGTTATGGTTAATATCTTTAGTTTAATCTGTATCTGTCTTAATTCTACCCTTTATTCGAGTAGTTTTTTCTTCGCCAAATTGCCCGAGGCTTATGCCTTTTTCAATCCAATCATAGACATTATGCCGGTTATCCCTTTACTCTTTTTTCTCTTAGCCTTTGTTTGGCAAGCTGCTGTAAGTTTTCGATAAAAAAATAGGAGATTTTGATCCTAAAAATCAATAAGATCAGATAAGTCTGACATTAGGAACCCTAGATTCAAAAAGCAAAATTTTTTCTATTTTATATTCAAATTCAATTTGAATAAGGGGGCGATGATCTTTAATAAGTTTAGTTCTTCTTTTGTTCTGACCTTTCCTTTATAAGATCCCATACAATACCTAATTAGAGATATGGCAAGAAATTTTTAGTAACGAAAAAATAGGAATCTTATTACATTAGAAAGAAATTTGTGAAATGAATTAAAAAAAAAAGAAGTTTTTTTTTTCATCTTTATAGCGTCATATCAAAATAGTGTATAGTGTGTGTCGTAAATATAGGTGATCTATTTCCTTAAAAAAAATGATCTTATCTTGGAGATTTGTAATGCTTACTCTTAAACTCTTCGTTTACACAGTAGTAATATTCTTTGTTTCTCTCTTCATCTTCGGATTCTTATCTAATGATCCGGGGCGTAATCCTGGGCGTGAAGAATAAAAAAAAGAGATGAGATTCGTTTTTAGTTTTTCCTTGATTTTTTCATAGGTAAATGTATCAATAAATGGAAAAGATACTAGATAAAGATAAAAGATTGATAAAAGAAAATAATCAAAATTTCTTCCATCCAATTCTAAAATTTCAAGTGATCGAGGGGGGGGGTCGGAGAGAGAGGGATTCGAACCCTCGGTACAAATAATTCGTACAACGGATTAGCAATCCGACGCTTTAGTCCCCTCAGCCATCTCTCCCCATTCCAAATTGGAAATTTCTCATGTGATGTGACACGTGAAGTCAAGATTGAGAACAATTTTTATTTTCCTTCTTTTTTGATAATGATTCGAAACATATTTCTCCAATAGAAAGAATACCTTACTTCTTTTATTTTGTACAAAAGGTTCATTTCCCGGCCTGGTTAAGTACTGGCCGGGCCAGTACTTCTTTTGTTCCAACGAATCAATTTCATTTTTTTTTGATATCCAATCAAAATTGTTCTTGAAACAAGAAGAGCAATTTTCATTTCCATTCCTAATTATTAGAAATTCTTTGAAGAAATTATCTAAATTATCTATATCTAGATTAATATGATTATAAAGGAAGTATTAAGAGAGAAAAGAAAGAAATATATCTGATAAGATCAATAATATCAAATAGAAAAGACATTTTTCTAAATTGAGACTAGAAATCATTTACTTGTTAAAGGCAAAGGACAAGTGAGGCCAAATCTACCCGAATTCATAAAATATGGCAGTTCAAGTGGGGGGAGGTTGAAAAAAAAAAGTAAATTCAGTAATGACTTACAACAACCAAACAAAAAAAAAAAAGACTTATAACTTTAGTACACTATTTCAATTTGACTAAACTTTTTGTCTTTTTTTTTTCAAGTTTTAAAGCCCGCGCCGCGGAGGAACAAAATACGTGTTAATGCTGGAATTTTAATAATTCGGATGCTATCTTGACTGCGTCTAATTACTTTGTTGGACAAATGGTACATTCATACCCAATAATGAATATGTAGCGGGTATAGTTTAGTGGTAAAAGTGTGATTCGTTCTATTAACAACTTCAATAGTTAAGGGTTCTTTCCATTTTTTTTCATATTACGATCAAAAACTTTATTTCTTAAAAAGATTTAATCCTTTACCCCTCAATAGGATATTTGAGGAAAGAATATACATTCTCACGATTTCTATCCAAAAGTCAATCAGAATTTTAATAAAAAAATTGGATTATGGAGTCAAGAAGCATAATTTTTTTGATTGGTTCAATTCTTCCAATTGAATGAGTATAAATAAAGGATCTATGGATGATAGTATAAAACTTTCAATCGTAACTAAATCTTCAATTTTTGCGCTGGAAAAGGGAGATTGAAGCCAAATAGCTAGAAAACGATGGTTTTGGTTTACTAGAACCCTCGGCTTATTGTTTCAGCTCGGTAGAAACAAAATTATTTTCCTTAGGATCCCACGAGTAGAAATAGGGAACGAAGTAACTAGACTAGAAAGATTTGATAGAATCCCCCCTCTTCTAGAGGGATCATCTAGAAAGCGAGTAGCTTTAGATGCATTCGGAAAAAGCTGACATAGATGTTATGGATCTCATTTTTCTCTGGTGGGAATACATCGATCTTCCATAAAGGAGCCGAATGAAACCAAAATCTCATGTTCGGTTTTGAATTAGAGATGTTAAAAATGATCAACCAACGTCGACTATAACCCCTAGCCTTCCAAGCTAACGATGCGGGTTCGATTCCCGCTACCCGCTATATATTCCTTAACTTCATATGATATTTTGATATACATCCTTCTTTATTATTGTATTCCCTAAATCCGTCTAATCTAATCCTTTTTATTTTTCTGAAAAAATGTGAAAATAGGAATGAAGGGCGTCCATTGTCTAATGGATAGGATAGAGGTCTTCTAAACCTTTGGTATAGGTTCAAATCCTATTGGACGCAATTTATTTCTATCTATCTATTCTAGATAGAGAATAGAAAAAAAAAAGAACTTTCTTTTATATTTTCTAAAGGATAAAGGGCACTTTTTTGAAGAATTCAAATCAGAAATATTTATCAAGGATTTCTCTTGTACTAATAAT